AGCGAGAATAAAAAAAGGATAGGTGCAGAGACTCAATGGAAGATGTTCTAACAAATGGAGTTGACGACATTTCCTTTCACAGTAAGAAAGGAATCCGTCTATCAAAATTCCGGAAAGGATCAAGGAATTTCACTGGATTGATTAATGAAGACTCCAAACTTCTATTTGTAAATTTTCTATCATAAATCATAAATGAAAGATGTGAATAAAATCAATTACAAGTTGAAGAAAAAATGGAATATTCATTGATCAAATCATTCACTCCATCATAGTCTGATGGATCTTTTGAAGAACTGATTAATCAGACGAGAATAAAGATAGAGTCCCATTCTACATGTCAATACCGACACCAATGAAATTTTTAGTAAGAGGAAAATCCGTCGACTTTAGAAATCGTGAGGGTTCAAGTCCCTCTATCCCCAAAAGCCCATTTAATTCTCTAATTATTTATCCTATATCCTCTTTTTAAAATTCGTTATGCGTCTTATTCAGTCTATTCTTTCCCAGAAGGATCTGAGTGGAATTTTTCTTTTTCTTATCATATTATCATAATCACAAGTCTGGTTGGAATTTGTAGTTGAATATATATGACACATGTAGAGTTTTGTTTATATATGATAAACGTACAAATGAACATCTTATCTTTGAGTAAGGGATCCTCATATGAAAAATTAACAATACATAATTATTACTACTACTGAAACCGACAAAGTTTTATTTTTTTCGTCTTTTTTTTTAGTTGACATAGACTCAAGTAATTTCATAAAATGAGGATGATGCGTCAAGAATGGTCGGGATAGCTCAGTTGGTAGAGCAGAGGACTGAAAATCCTCGTGTCACCAGTTCAAATCTGGTTCCCGGCACATGATTCATTTGTATAAGTATCTATTCCCATATTTTTTTTATTTTAATGAATTTTGGGAATAGATACATATTTATTAGTGGTCTAGATCATCATACATATTTATCTGGGTGTCCGGAGCTCTTTCGAGATGAATAAAGAATAGATAGATAGATATTCTATGTATATAAACTCTGTAAATGACTGATTAGATTTTGTTTCGCTTTTTTCTGCGCTCCAAAAAGAATGTTCATATTTCAATAATATTCAAACAAATGGTTAAATTAGTTGGTTGAAAGACCAAAAAGTTTAATCTAGGGGAGTTCAGAGGTGGGAATAGTCAAAATTCATCTCAGATACATTACAAATAGAATCCGGCCCATTTCTTTGTATTTTCTTTGGTATTTCTATTTTCTTGATTTCTTTGATCGTACTTTTTTTCGTAACCAGATAGAAAATTGATGTTGATGTGCATCTTACATAGTTAATGATGCAGAACTTTTTCATTTCATCCTATTGGCTTGACTCATCCGAAATAAGTATCGTTCAATTTTTAGAATCTCAATGAATCCTGTCTTATTTATGAATTTTGTTATATATCCTACCCATAATAAGAATAAGAGAGGAATGAGACCTCAATTATTCTGTCTGGTTTAACTTCAATTACTTTGTCTAATCTATAAGAGAATGTACAAATATTCAAGGAATATCTGGGGTTGTAGAAGTGCGGATTACTTTTTTATTTTTATAATTTAGTGAGCATCTTGTATTTCATAAAAATTGGGGGCGATATAATCTTTACGCAAAGGCCATCCTATCCAACTTTCGGGCATTAAAATACGTTTAAGACGCGGATGATTATCATAAGAGATTCCTAACATATCATAAGATTCCCTTTCTTGAAAATCCGCACTTTTCCAAACCCAGAAAATAGAAGGAATTCTGGGATTTTTCCTTGGGGCAAAGACTTTTATGCATACCTCTTCTGGTTGATCTAGACTATACTCTATTCTCGTAAGATGATAGACACTAGCTAACAGCCCTCCTGGTGCTACATCATAGGCACATTGGGAACGTAGATAATTGTAACCATATACATATAAAATAACAGCAATCGAATGCCAATCCTCGGGCTTTATTTGTAAAGTCTCTATTCCTTGGTAATCGAAACCCAAAGATCTATGAACTATTCCATGTTTGACTAGCCAAGCAGACAAATTACCCTGCATTTTTTTACTTCTCCCGCATTTTTTTGTAGAAGTTTTGGTATTTGGTATAAGTATTTACCATTTATTTACGATGAAATTTTGGAAGATTGACTTGCTATTTCTTATTGTATTTTGTACAAAAGGATCCTGTCTAATTCACTATTTCGTTCGTGGGAGGATACTGAACTTTTTTATATTTGAAAAATGTGTCAGAGGTTATCTCTGAAGTAGATGGTGGTTGATAGAATAATCCTTGATTTTCATTGCCGGTATAAGTATTACGTCCAACATGAAATTTGTGGTTGGTAGTAAAACACCGATTCTCTTGTTGAGAACTAATTTGATCTTCATAGATTTCTCGAGATATTTTCTTACGAAGTTTTGTTATAGCATCTAACACGGCCTCCGGTTTAGGTGGACAGCCCGGCAAATAGACATCCACAGGAATTAG